GCTAGCGTAGCTTAATTAAAGCATAACACTGAAGATGTTAAGATGGGCCCTAGAAAGCCTCGCAAGCACAAAGGCTTGGTCCTGACTTTAACATCAACTTTAGCTATACTTACACATGCAAGTATCCGCACCCCTGTGAGAATGCCCCCCAGTTCCCCGTCCGGGAACAAGGAGCTGGTATCAGGCACATTTTGAAGCCCACGACGCCTTGCTTAGCCACACCCCCAAGGGAATTCAGCAGTGACAAACATTAAGCTATAAGTGAAAACTTGACTTAGTTAAAGCTAAGAGGGCCGGTAAAACTCGTGCCAGCCACCGCGGTTATACGAGGGGCCCAAGTTGATGAACATCGGCGTAAAGAGTGGTTAAGCTAAAATTGAAACTAAAGCCGAACATCCCCAAAGCTGTTATACGCACCCGGAGATAAGAAGTTCAACCACGAAGGTGGCTTTATTAAACCTGAACCCACGAAAGCTACGACACAAACTGGGATTAGATACCCCACTATGCCTAGCCGTAAACATTGATAGAATTTTACAACCTCTATCCGCCCGGGGACTACAAGCATCAGCTTGAAACCCAAAGGACTTGGCGGTGCTTTAGATCCACCTAGAGGAGCCTGTTCTAGAACCGATAACCCCCGTTCAACCTCACCCCTCTTTGTTAATACCGCCTATATACCACCGTCGTCAGCTTACCCTGTGAGGGACCAATAGTAAGCTTAACTGGTACAACCCTAAACGTCAGGTCGAGGTGTAGCGTATGGAGGGGGAAGAAATGGGCTACATTCGCTACAACAGCGAACACGAATGATGTCCTGAAATGTACATCTGAAGGAGGATTTAGCAGTAAGTAGAAAATAGAGTGTTCTACTGAAATTGGCCCTGAAGCGCGCACACATCGCCCGTCACTCTCCCCAAGCCTAATGATACAATTAACTAAAAACTAATAATTGCAAAGGGGAGGCAAGTCGTAACATAGTAAGTGTACCGGAAGGTGCACTTGGAAAAGCAGGGCGTAGCTAAGATAGAAAAGCATCTCCCTTACACTGAGAAGTCATCCGTGCAAATCGGATCGCCCTGATGCCTAACAGCTAGCCCGCTCAAACAACTTCAACAAAACAATATTTATACCCCCAAAAGACACTAATTTTAAGTTAAACAAACCATTTTTCCCCTTTAGTATAGGCGATAGAAAAGGATACAGGCGCAATAGAGAAAGTACCGCAAGGGAACGCTGAAAGAGAAGTGAAATAACCCAGAGAAGCTAAGAAAAGCAGAGATTAAACCTCGTACCTTTTGCATCATGATTTAGCAAGTGTAACTTAAGCAAAGAGAACTATAGTTTAATGTCCCGAAACTACGTGAGCTACTCCAAGACAGCCTATTAATAGGGCACACCCGTCTCTGTTGCAAAAGAGTGGGAAGAGCTTCGAGTAGAGGTGATAAACCTACCGAACCTAGTTATAGCTGGTTGTCCAAGAAATGAATAGAAGTTCAGCTTCCAGGCTTCTCTTTTCGCATTAGATTAACACCTATTGATAAACCTAAGAAACCAGGAAAGTTAGTCAAAGGGGGTACAGCCCCTTTGAGCAAAGATACAACTTTAACAGGAGGGTAAAGATCATAATAAGACAAAGGACAGTACTTCGGTGGGCTTGAAAGCAGCCACCCCCAAAGAAAGCGTCAAAGCTCAAGTACCCTAATTAACCCCTTATCCGGATCAACCAATCTTATCCCCCTAACCATAATGGACCATCCCATGCCCCCATGGGAGTGATTATGCTAATATGAGTAATAAGGGAGGCCAACGCCTCCCTCCTCGCACACGTGTACGTCGGAACGGACAACCCGCCGACCTTTAACGACCCCAATCAAAGAGGGACCTGGATAATAAACTAAATAACAAGAAAAACATCCAATTTTAAACCGTTAACCCCACACAGGTGTGCCACCGGGAAAGACTAAAAGAAAAAGAAGGAACTCGGCAAACACATAAAGCCTCGCCTGTTTACCAAAAACATCGCCTCTTGTAATAAAAAAATAAGAGGTCCCGCCTGCCCTGTGACTATAAGTTTAACGGCCGCGGTATTTTGACCGTGCGAAGGTAGCGCAATCACTTGTCTTTTAAATGAAGACCTGTATGAATGGCATAACGAGGGCTTAGCTGTCTCCTTTTTCCAGTCAATGAAATTGATCTCCCCGTGCAGAAGCGGGGATAAATACATAAGACGAGAAGACCCTATGGAGCTTTAGACACTAAAGTGGATCATGTCAATAACCCCTAAACAAAGGGCTGAACCAAATGGAACCCACCCTGATGTCTTTGGTTGGGGCGACCGCGGGGAACTAAACAACCCCCATGTGGAATGGGAGCACCCCTCCTACAGCTGAGAGTTACAACTCTAATAAACAGAATTTCTGACCAAAAAGATCCGGCAAAGCCGATCAACGGACCTAGTTACCCTAGGGATAACAGCGCAATCCTCTTTTAGAGCCCATATCGACAAGGGGGTTTACGACCTCGATGTTGGATCAGGACATCCTAATGGTGCAGCCGCTATTAAGGGTTCGTTTGTTCAACGATTAAAGTCCTACGTGATCTGAGTTCAGACCGGAGTAATCCAGGTCAGTTTCTATCTATGCAGTGCTCTTCTCTAGTACGAAAGGACCGAGAAGAGGGGGCCAATACCTCTAGTACGCCCCACCCTTACCTAATGAATTTAACTAAAATAGGCAATAGGGCATATCCCTGTGCCGAAGATTACGGCATGTTGGGGTGGCAGAGCCCGGTAAATGCAAAAGGCCTAAGCCCTTTCTACGGAGGTTCAAGTCCTCCCCTTAACCATGATCTCTACTGTTATCACCCATATCCTTAACCCTCTAACGTTCATCATTCCGGTACTACTGGCTGTTGCCTTCTTAACACTTCTTGAACGAAAAGTATTGGGCTACATACAACTTCGTAAGGGTCCTAATATTGTTGGCCCTTATGGCCTTCTTCAGCCAATCGCTGACGGGATTAAACTATTTATTAAAGAGCCCATTCGGCCCTCTACAGCTTCTCCCCTCCTCTTTTTATTAGCCCCCATCCTGGCTTTAACCTTAGCCTTAACCCTTTGAGCACCCATGCCAATCCCACACCCTTTTATTGACCTCAACTTAGGGATCTTATTTGTCCTTGCTCTTTCAAGCTTAGCAGTATACTCCATCTTGGGCTCAGGCTGAGCCTCCAATTCTAAATACGCCCTAATTGGGGCCCTACGAGCCGTGGCTCAAACCATCTCTTACGAGGTAAGTTTAGGCCTAATTCTGCTAAACATCATTATCTTTACAGGTGGTTTCACTCTACAAACCTTCAATATTGCCCAAGAGAGCGTATGATTAATCATCCCTGCTTGACCCCTTGCAGCTATATGGTACATCTCCACCCTAGCTGAGACTAATCGGGCCCCCTTTGACCTCACCGAGGGGGAATCAGAACTAGTATCCGGGTTCAATGTAGAATATGCTGGAGGTCCATTCGCCCTCTTTTTTCTAGCGGAATATGCTAATATTCTTCTAATAAATACCCTATCCGCCACTCTCTTCTTGGGGGCCTATCACATCCCCTCTACACCAGAACTCACTGCTGTCAACCTTATAACCAAAGCAGCCCTATTATCCGTCGTATTCCTCTGGGTGCGAGCCTCCTACCCCCGATTTCGATACGACCAACTCATGCACCTCATTTGAAAAAACTTCCTCCCACTTACCCTCGCTTTGGTCATTTGACACCTTTCCCTTCCAATTGCTTTTGCTGGCCTCCCTCCCCAAGTGTAAGATGGAACTGTGCCTGAAATAAAGGACCACTTTGATAGAGTGAACCATGGGGGTTAAAGTCCCCCCAGCTCCTTAGGAAGAAGGGATTCGAACCCTACCTCAAGAGATCAAAACTCTTAGTGCTTCCACTACACCACTTCCTAGTAGAGTCAGCTAATTAAGCTTTTGGGCCCATACCCCAAACATGTTGGTTAAATTCCCTCCTCTACTAATGAATCCACTCATTTTAGCCACACTTCTTTTTGGTTTAGGCTTGGGCACCACCATCACCTTCGCAAGCTCCCACTGGCTCATTGCATGAATGGGCTTAGAAATAAATACTCTGGCCATCATTCCTCTGATAGCTCAACACCACCACCCCCGAGCAGTTGAAGCCACCACTAAATACTTTCTTACACAAGCCACGGGGGCCGCAATACTTCTCTTTGCTAGCACAACCAATGCTTGAATAACAGGACAATGGGAAATTCAACAAATAACCCACCCCCTCCCAATTACCCTGATTACCCTGGCCCTAGCACTTAAAATTGGACTAGCCCCCCTACACTCCTGACTGCCTGAAGTACTTCAAGGGTTAGATCTAACTACTGGACTAATCCTATCGACCTGACAAAAACTAGCCCCTTTCGCCCTATTATTACAAATTTACCCAACAGACTCCACCCTAATTGTCATCTTGGGACTAACCTCCACCCTTGTTGGGGGATGAGGGGGGCTCAACCAAACACAACTACGAAAGATCCTGGCCTACTCCTCCATTGCCCACCTTGGCTGGATAACACTTGTTATACACTTCTCCCCCTCCCTCACCCTTCTCACACTAATTACATATTTTGTAATAACTTTCCCCGCTTTTCTGGTGTTTAAACTCAATAGCTCAACCACTATTAACTCACTAGCAACTTCTTGAACTAAAGCACCAGCCCTTACCTCTCTGACCCCTTTTATTCTTCTCTCATTAGGCGGACTTCCACCGCTTTTAGGATTTATGCCTAAATGACTCATCCTGCAAGAACTAACCAAACAAGAACTTGCAACAGTCGCCACACTAGCTGCGTTCGCAGCTCTGTTAAGCCTTTATTTTTACCTACGATTATCCTACGCCATAGCACTAACTATCTCACCAAACAACGTAATAGCAACATCCGCCTGGCGACTCCCACCCACTCAAATTACTATACCTCTAGCAATCTCAACAACAGCAACACTTTTGCTTCTACCCTTGGCCCCAACCACAGTTGCACTACTGACTACTTAGGGACTTAGGCTAATTAGACCAAGGGCCTTCAAAGCCCTAAGCGGGAGTTAGACCCTCCCAGACCCTGATAAGACTTGCGAGATACTACCCCACATCTCCTGCATGCAAAGCAGGCACTTTAATTAAGCTAAAACCTTTCTAGCTAGGCAGGCCTCGATCCTGCAAATTCTTAGTTAACAGCTAAGCGCTTAAACCAGCGGGCATCCAGCTACTTTCCCCGCCTTGTCAGGCGTAAAAGGCGGGGAAAGCCCCAGCAGAGGTTAGTCTGCCTCTTAAGATTTGCAATCTTATGTGTAACACCCTAGGGCCTGGTAAGAAGAGGAATCAAACCTCTGTGCATGGAGCTACAATCCACCGCTTAAAACTCAGCCATCCTACCTGTGGCCATCACACGATGATTCTTCTCAACTAATCACAAAGATATTGGCACCCTCTATCTAGTATTCGGTGCCTGGGCCGGCATAGTCGGAACAGCCCTAAGTCTTCTAATTCGGGCTGAGCTCAGCCAACCTGGGGCTCTCCTGGGTGACGACCAGATCTACAACGTGATTGTCACAGCCCATGCTTTCGTAATAATCTTCTTTATAGTTATACCAATTATGATCGGGGGATTCGGTAACTGGCTGGTCCCACTGATGATTGGCGCACCCGACATGGCCTTCCCACGGATGAATAACATAAGCTTCTGACTCCTCCCTCCCTCCTTCTTACTCCTCCTAGCCTCCTCAGGAGTTGAAGCCGGAGCAGGGACAGGCTGAACAGTCTACCCTCCTCTATCCGGAAACTTAGCGCACGCAGGTGCCTCAGTTGACCTGACAATCTTCTCACTTCACCTAGCAGGAATTTCTTCAATTCTTGGAGCAATTAACTTCATTACCACAATTATTAACATAAAACCTCCCGCTATCTCTCAATATCAAACACCCCTATTCGTCTGATCTGTTCTCATCACTGCAGTCCTACTCCTACTTTCTCTTCCCGTTCTTGCAGCCGGTATTACCATACTCCTGACAGACCGAAACTTAAACACCACCTTCTTTGACCCAGCAGGGGGTGGAGACCCAATCCTCTACCAACACTTATTCTGATTCTTTGGCCACCCTGAAGTTTACATCCTCATCCTTCCAGGCTTTGGAATAATCTCCCACATTGTTGCATACTACTCCGGCAAGAAAGAACCTTTCGGCTACATGGGCATGGTTTGAGCAATAATGGCCATCGGCCTACTCGGGTTTATCGTATGAGCTCACCACATGTTTACAGTGGGTRTGGATGTAGACACTCGGGCCTACTTTACCTCCGCTACAATAATCATCGCAATTCCAACTGGTGTTAAAGTCTTTAGCTGATTAGCAACACTCCACGGGGGCTCAATCAAATGGGAGACTCCTCTTCTATGAGCACTAGGCTTCATTTTTCTTTTCACCGTCGGAGGTCTAACAGGCATTGTTCTTGCCAACTCTTCCCTAGATATCGTCCTGCACGACACCTACTACGTTGTTGCCCACTTCCACTACGTACTATCTATGGGGGCTGTGTTTGCTATTATTGCAGGATTTGTACACTGATTCCCCCTATTCTCAGGTTATACCCTTCACAGCACTTGAACAAAAGTCCACTTCGGCGTTATATTTGCAGGTGTAAACCTAACTTTCTTCCCCCAACACTTCCTAGGCCTTGCAGGAATGCCTCGCCGGTACTCAGACTACCCAGATGCCTACACCCTCTGAAACACAGTGTCCTCAATTGGGTCCCTAGTATCTTTAGTTGCAGTAATCATGTTCTTATTTATTATTTGAGAAGCATTCGCTGCTAAACGTGAAGTTTTAGCGGTCGAACTAACAACAACCAATGTTGAATGACTTCACGGCTGCCCTCCACCCTACCACACCTTTGAAGAGCCTGCATTTGTTCAAGTTCAATCAAACTAACGAGAAAGGGAGGAGTTGAACCCCCATGTGCTGGTTTCAAGCCAGCCACATAACCGCTCTGTCACTTTCTTCATAAGACACTAGTAAAGCAGAGTATAACACCGCCTTGTCAAGGCGGAGTCGTGGGTTAAAACCCCGCGTGTCTTACACCCCCCCCCTAAATGGCCAATCCCTCACAACTAGGATTTCAGGACGCAGCTTCACCTGTTATAGAAGAACTTCTCCACTTCCACGACCACACCTTAATGATTGTATTCTTAATCAGTACTTTGGTCCTATATATTATTGTGGCTATAGTCTCAACCAAGCTAACCAATAAATACATCTTAGATTCTCAGGAAATCGAAATTATCTGAACCATTCTTCCAGCAATCATTCTGATCCTAATTGCCCTCCCCTCCCTCCGAATCCTATACCTCATGGATGAGATTAACAGCCCCCTTCTAACCATCAAAGCTGTAGGTCACCAATGATACTGAAGCTACGAATACACAGACTATGAAGACCTTGGCTTTGACGCTTACATAATTCCCACACAAGACTTGACCCCGGGTCAATTTCGCCTAATAGAAACAGATCACCGCATGGTTATTCCTGCAGAGTCTCCCATCCGTGTTCTAGTCTCTGCTGATGATGTCCTTCATTCATGGGCAGTCCCTTCACTTGGAATCAAAATAGACGCCGTCCCAGGACGCTTAAACCAAACAGCTTTCATCGCATCACGACCTGGAATTTTTTACGGTCAATGCTCTGAAATCTGCGGAGCAAACCACAGCTTTATACCCATCGTAGTTGAAGCAGTCCCTATAACCCACTTCGAAGACTGATCATCCCGAATGCTCGAAGACGCCTCGCTAAGAAGCTAAACAGGGCCTAGCGTTAGCCTTTTAAGCTAAAGACTGGTGACTCCCGACCACCCCTAGCGACATGCCCCAACTAGACCCATCACCTTGGTTTGCTATACTAATCTTCTCTTGATTAGTTTTCTTAATTGTTATTCCACCCAAGGTTATAGCTCACGTATTCTCCAACGAACCCACTCTGCAAAGCACCGAAAAACGCTTTACAGACCCCTGAACCTGACCATGACCTTAAGCTTCTTTGACCAATTTATAAGCCCCATCTTCCTAGGAATCCCTCTAGCAGCCATTGCTATTGCCCTCCCATGAATCCTTTTCCCAGCTCCCACCACCCGATGAACAAATAACCGCCTTCTCAACCTACAAAGCTGATTCGTTAGCCGTTTTACACAACAACTTCTTCTCCCCATTAATCTTGGAGGACATAAATGAGCAGCCTTATTAACTTCCTTAATAATCTTTTTAATTACATTAAATATGCTAGGACTTCTACCCTACACATTCACCCCCACCACCCAACTCTCAATTAATCTGGGCCTTGCAACACCCCTCTGGCTCGCTACTGTTATTATTGGCATACGTAATCAACCAACCCATGCTTTAGGCCACCTTCTTCCAGAAGGGACCCCTGGTCCTCTTATCCCCGTTTTAATTATCATCGAAACAATTAGCCTGTTTATTCGCCCTTTAGCCCTGGGTGTCCGACTAACAGCCAATCTCACGGCAGGACATCTATTAATTCAACTAATCGCCACGGCAAGCTTTGTTCTTCTATCCCTAATGCCAGCTGTGGCCATCGCTGTTACCGTCGTCCTATTCTTACTTACCCTCCTTGAAGTAGCCGTAGCTATGATCCAAGCATACGTATTTGTTCTTTTACTAACCCTTTACTTACAAGAAAACGTTTAATGACCCATCAAGCACACCCCTACCACATAGTCGACCCCAGCCCTTGACCACTAACAGGCGCAATTGCCGCTCTACTAATAACCTCAGGCCTAGCAACCTGGTTCCACTTTCAATCTACAACCTTAATAAGCCTAGGGTTAGCCCTTCTTCTCCTAACCATATATCAATGGTGACGGGATATTGTACGAGAAGGAACCTTTCAAGGACACCACACACCCCCAGTCCAAAAGGGCCTACGCTACGGCATAGTACTATTTATTACTTCCGAAGTTTTCTTCTTCCTTGGATTCTTCTGGGCCTTCTATCACTCAAGCCTTGCCCCCACACCTGAACTTGGAGGCTGCTGACCACCCACTGGCATCACCACCCTTGACCCCTTTGAAGTACCCCTCCTAAACACCGCTGTTCTTCTTGCATCCGGGGTTACAGTTACCTGAGCCCACCACAGCATCATAGAAGGGGAACGAAAACAAGCCATTCAATCACTCACCCTAACCATCCTACTAGGATTCTACTTTACCCTCCTTCAAGGAATAGAGTACTACGAAGCCCCCTTCACAATTGCAGACGGGGTTTACGGATCTTCTTTCTTTGTCGCTACAGGCTTTCACGGACTACATGTTATTATCGGCTCTTCATTTTTAGCTGTTTGTCTTCTACGTCAAATTCAGCACCATTTCACAGCTGAGCACCACTTCGGATTTGAAGCTGCTGCCTGATACTGGCACTTCGTAGACGTTGTCTGGCTTTTCCTATACATCTCTATCTACTGATGAGGATCCTAATCTTTCTAGTACCAATTTAGTATAAGTGACTTCCAATCACCCGGTCTTGGTTAAAGTCCAAGGAAAGATAATGAATTTAGTAACAACTGTGGTCACTATTACAGCGGCACTTTCCATTGTACTAGCCCTAGTATCCTTCTGACTACCTCAAATAACTCCAGACCACGAGAAGCTATCCCCCTACGAATGCGGTTTTGACCCCATAGGATCCGCTCGTCTCCCCTTCTCCCTACGCTTTTTTCTTGTAGCCATCCTTTTCCTTCTCTTTGATTTAGAAATCGCCCTTCTCCTTCCCCTGCCGTGGGGGGATCAACTACCTACACCCCTTCTTACCTTCTTATGAGCAACCGCAGTGCTTTCCCTCCTAACTTTAGGACTTGTCTACGAATGAATACAAGGGGGCCTAGAATGAGCCGAGTAGGAAGTTAGTTTAAGTAAAACCTTTGATTTCGGCTCAAAAACCTGTGGTTAAAATCCACAACTACCTAATGTCCCCCGTTCACTTTGCCTTCTCTTCAGCCTTCATACTGGGCCTAACTGGCCTGGCCTTCCACCGAATCCACTTGCTATCTGCCCTACTCTGTCTCGAAGGAATGATATTATCTCTGTTTATCGCCCTATCTTTATGAACGCTTCAACTAGACTCAACAAACTTCTCAGGAGCCCCCATGCTCCTCCTGGCTTTTTCAGCCTGCGAAGCAAGTGCAGGGCTTGCCCTTCTAGTTGCCGCTGCACGAACTCACGGCACAGATCATCTCCAAAACCTAAACCTCCTGCAATGCTAAAAATTATAATCCCGACTCTTATGCTAATTCCAACGACATGGCTTGTTAAAACCAACTGATTATGGCCCTCCACACTAGCCCATAGCCTTATTATTGCCGTATTTAGCCTAACCTGATTTGCTAACATAAACGAAACAGGCTGAACCAACCTAAACTACTACTTAGCCACGGACTCTTTATCCACGCCCCTACTTGTCTTAACCTGCTGGTTGCTACCTCTAATAATTATTGCCAGCCAGAATCACACAGCAAATGAGCCATATAACCGCCAGCGAGCATATATTACCCTACTGACATCACTTCAAATTTTTCTTATCATAGCTTTTGGCTCTACCGAAATCATTATATTTTATGTCATATTTGAAGCCACCCTTATTCCAACGCTTATAATTATTACCCGGTGGGGCAACCAAGCCGAACGTTTAAACGCGGGGGTATATTTCCTCTTTTACACCCTCGCAGGTTCCCTACCCCTACTTATTGCCCTTCTACTTCTTCAAAACAGCACGGGAACATTATCCCTCCTGACTATTCAATACTCAGACCCATTTCAACTTACTACTTTTGCTGACAAGCTATGATGAACAAGCTGCCTTCTAGCATTTCTTGTAAAAATACCACTCTACGGGGTTCACCTGTGACTTCCCAAAGCTCATGTAGAAGCCCCTATTGCTGGATCAATAATTCTTGCTGCCGTCCTTCTAAAACTAGGGGGCTACGGCATAATCCGCATAATTGCCATACTTGACCCTCTAACCAAAGACTTAGGATACCCTTTTATTATTTTTGCCCTATGGGGTGTAGTTATAACTGGCTCCATCTGCTTACGACAAACAGACCTAAAATCACTAATCGCCTACTCCTCCGTAAGCCACATGGGCTTAGTTGTAGCAGCTATTCTAATCCAGACCCCTTGAAGCCTATCCGGAGCCTTAATCCTCATAATTGCCCACGGACTTGCATCTTCCGCTTTATTTTGTTTAGCTAATACAAACTATGAACGAACCCACAATCGCACACTTCTTCTAGCCCGAGGACTACAAATAGCCCTCCCCCTGATAACCACGTGATGATTTATTGCAAGTCTTGCCAACCTCGGACTACCGCCCCTTCCCAACCTCATGGGAGAATTACTAATTATTACCTCCCTTTTCAACTGATCGTGGTGAACCCTAGCATTAACCGGAGCAGGAACCCTTATTACTGTCAGTTACTCCCTTTATATGTTTATCATAACCCAGCGGGGTCCCCTTCCATCACATATGCTTGCCCTAGACCCCAGCCACACCCGAGAACATTTAATTATGGCCCTCCACCTTATCCCACTAACCCTTCTCATGCTCAAGCCCGAACTAGTTTGGGGTTGAGCCACATGTAGGTATAGTTTAGTAAAATATTAGATTGTGATTCTAAAGACAGGGGTTAATCTCCCCTTACCCACCGAGAGAGGCTCGCTAGCAACGAAGACTGCTAATCTCCGCGACTTTGGTTGAACCCCAGAGCTCACTCGACCAACTTCTGTAGGACAACAGCTCATCCATTGGACTTAGGATTCAAAAACTCTTGGTGCAAATCCAAGCAGGAGTAGAAATGTGGCAAGCCCCTCCTGTTATTTACTCCGGTATAACCATCATCCTTATAATTTTATCTTTTGCTTTAATAACGGCACTAGTGCGGGGCAACTCAGCCCTCAACCAAACCGTCCCAAATATTACTTCAGCAGTAAAGCTCTCTTTCTTTATCAGCCTGCTTCCATTGTTTATATTCTTTAACGAGGGGGCTGAAACCGTCATCTCATCATGAACCTGAATAAATACAACATGCTTTGAAATTAACCTAAGCTTTAAATTCGACCAATACTCTGTCATTTTTACAACTATTGCCCTGTACGTCACATGGTCAATTCTAGAATTCGCCTCATGGTACATACACTCAGACCCCAACATCAGCCGATTTTTCAAATATTTATTAATCTTTCTTATGGCTATGCTTATCCTCGTTACAGCCAACAACATATTCCAGCTATTCATCGGCTGAGAAGGAGTAGGTATCATATCCTTCCTTCTCATTGGCTGATGGGGAGGACGAGCGGACGCTAACACCGCGGCCCTTCAAGCCGTAGTATACAACCGAATTGGCGACATCGGCCTTATTTTTGCTATAGCCTGAATAGCCACTAAACTGAACTCTTGAGAAATACAACAAATCTTTGTCACTTCCAAAGACTTTGATCTTACTTTCCCCCTCCTAGGCCTGATCGTTGCCGCCGCAGGTAAATCTGCCCAATTTGGGCTTCACCCGTGGCTGCCATCGGCCATGGAAGGCCCTACGCCAGTATCTGCCCTACTACATTCAAGCACCATAGTGGTTGCAGGAATCTTCTTGTTAGTTCGACTCAGCCCTCTACTCGAAGGAAACCAGACCGCTTTAACTATCTGCCTCTGCTTGGGAGCCCTAACCACTCTATTTACAGCCACATGTGCATTAACACAGAATGATATTAAGAAAATTGTAGCCTTCTCAACATCTAGTCAACTAGGACTCATGATAGTTGCCATCGGGTTAAATCAACCACATTTAGCCTTCCTTCATATCTGCACACATGCTTTCTTCAAAGCAATACTATTCCTTTGCTCCGGCTCAGTAATCCACAGCTTGAACGACGAACAAGACATCCGAAAAATAGGGGGAATACAACTTCTTACCCCTCTCACATCCTCCTGCTTAACAATTGGTAGCTTGGCCCTAGCCGGCACACCCTTCCTTGCAGGCTTCTTTTCTAAAGACGCCATCCTAGAGGCTCTAAACACATCCCACTTAAACGCCTGGGCCCTTGTCCTCACTCTTATTGCTACCTCTTTCACAGCCATCTATAGCCTTCGAGTAATTTTCTTTGTATCAATGGGTTACCCCCGATTTAACTCGCTGTCCCCCATCAACGAAAACAACTCTGCAGTAATCAACCCCATTAAACGACTTGCTTGAGGCAGCATTATTGCCGGCTTTTTAATCACCTCAACCATTGTTCCACTTAAAACCCCAATTATTACCATACCGCCCCTCCTCAAACTTGCTGCCCTAACTGTCTCCCTAATAGGACTAGTCATCGCCCTGGAATTAGCCTCACTCACAGCCAAACAATACTGCTCTACCCCTCGCCTAACGCCACACCACTTTTCTAATATACTCGGGTTCTTCCCTTCAATTATCCACCGTCTGACCCCCAAACTCGGGCTCACCATTGGCCAAACAATTGCCAGTCAAACACTCGACCAAACCTGGATCGAGAAAGTAGGACCCAAAGCCATCGCTTACCACACAAACCCCCTCATTACCGCCACCAGCAACACACAACGAGGCCTAGTAAAAACTTATTTAGCATTATTCCTTCTAACCCTGGCACTTGCCACGCTCTTAGTGGCTTTTTAAACCGCCCGGACCGAGCCACGGCTGAGACCTCGAGTTAACTCCAACACAACAAAAAGTGTAAGAAGAAGAGCCCACGCACTAAGAATAAGCATCCCTCCCCCCAAAGAGTATATTACAGCTACCCCTCCAATATCCCCACGAAAAGTACTAAACCCATCAAGCTCATCAGCTGGAACCCACGATGCTTCATGTCACCCGCCTCAAAACATGTTTGATACAATCGCCACCCCCGCCCCGTACAAGACCATGTAAGATCCAACCTGACGGCTTCCCCACCCCTCTGGAAAAGGCTCGGCGGCCAAAGCTGCCGAGTAAGCAAACACAACTAACATACCACCCAAATAAATAAGGAATAAAACCAAGGATAAAAACGGACCACCGTAACTAACCAATACCCCGCACCCCATTCCTGCTACCATTACCAACCCCAAAGCAGCAAAAAAAGGAGAGGGGTTTGAAGAAACAGCCACTAGTCCTAAAACCAACCCCAAAAGAAATAAAGACATAACATAAGTCATGGTTCCTGCCAGGACTTTAACCAAGACTAATGACTTGAAAAACCATCGTTGTAAATTCAACTACAAGAACATTTAATGGCAAGCCTACGAAAAACGCACCCTCTACTAAAAATCGCTAACAATGCATTAGTTGACCTCCCCGCCCCCTCAAATATTTCCGTATGATGAAACTTTGGTTCCCTACTTGGACTCTGCTTAATTATCCAAATTCTAACTGGCCTTTTTCTTGCCATACATTACACATCAGATATCGCTACAGCCTTTTCATCCGTCGGACATATTTGCCGAGACGTAAACTACGGATGACTAATCCGAAACCTACATGCCAATGGGGCATCATTTTTCTTCATCTGTATTTACATGCACATCGGACGAGGACTTTACTACGGCTCTTACTTATACAAAGAGACATGAAACATTGGAGTTGTCCTTCTACTTCTAGTCATAATGACAGCCTTTGTTGGCTACGTCTTACCATGAGGACAGATATCTTTCTGGGGCGCCACAGTCATTACCAACCTTCTATCAGCTGTCCCATATGTGGGCAACTCGCTAGTACAGTGGATCTGAGGTGGATTTTCTGTAGACAACGCTACCCTAACCCGATTCTTTGCCTTCCACTTTCTATTTCCCTTTGTTATTGCCGGAGCCACACTAGTCCACCTTCTGTTCCTGCACCAAACCGGCTCAAACAACCCCCTCGGCCTAAACTCAGACGCTGATAAAATCTCCTTCCACCCATACTTTTCTTATAAAGACCTCCTCGGCTTTGCAGCTCTCCTTGTATGTCTTACAGCCCTGGCACTCTTCGCCCCCAACCTGTTAGGGGATCCTGATAACTTCACCCCTGCAAACCCACTAGTTACCCCTCCCCACATCAAACCCGAATGATACTTCTTGTTTGCTTACGCCATCCTTCGATCCATCCCAAACAAACTTGGAGGCGTACTAGCCCTTCTCGCCTCCATCCTAGTCTTAATGGTAGTCCCAATCCTACACACATCCAAACAACGAGGACTAACATTCCGTCCCATCACTCAGTTCCTATTCTGGACCCTCATCGCAGACGTCGCGATCCTCACCTGAATCGGCGGAATACCAGTCGAACACCCGTTCATCATCATTGGGCAAGTCGCATCTGTACTATACTTCTCTCTATTTCTAGTTCTTTATCCAGGAGCAGCAATAGTTGAAAACAAAATACTTGAATGAACATGCATAAGTAGCTCAGCGCCAGAGCGCCGGTCTTGTAAGCCGGATGCCGGAGGTTAAATTCCTCCCTTCTGCTCAGAGAAAGGAGATTCTAACTCCCACCCCTGGCTCCCAAAGCCAGAATTCTAAACTAAACTACTCTCTGCCTAGATATGCACATATAGTGCATATATGTATAATAACCATTCATATATATTAACCAATTCATGGATATTCAAGGACACGACACGTTTAATCAACACAAATAGAATTAACACCCTCATATATCACCATAACTAAAAGTAAACACAAAGCAATTTAAGATATAACCACACAAAATTAAATAAAGACGGGCAATGATTATGAAGCTTCTTGCCGTGTCAATTAATCATAAGTGAATTATACGTTTACTCCAAATCCCGTCAAACCTCACTAATCGACTCAATAAGAGAATTGCATCAGTTGATATCCAGAATGTCAACGGTTATTGAAGGTGAGGGACAAGTATTCGTGGGGGTTTCACAGTGTGAACTATTCCTGGCATTTGGTTCCTACTTCAGGGCCTAGACTTGATATTATCCCTCCCACTTTCATCGACCCTTGCATAAGTTAATGGCGAATTACTACTCCGAGAACCGACCATGCCGGGCGTTCATTCTGACTGGGCTACGGGTTTTTTTTTTTTATTTCAACTCATTTGGCATTTCAGAGTGCACACGGGTCTAGCTGACAAGGTTGAACATCTTTCGCGTCAAGCAAGTTATAGTATGAGTGTTGAAAAGATATTACATAAGGAAGGCATAAAGGTATATCAAGAGCATAATAAGAGATTTATCAGTAGGAAGTTATCCTTTACGACCCCGGTTTCGCTCGCGTAAAAACCCCCCTACCCCCTAAAACTCCTAAGATGTCTAATACTCCTGAAAACCCCCCGGAAACAGGAAAACCCCTAGTWGTTTTTTTTAMCAAAGTGCACTAATACAMATGTTACAATAACACAAGTAATTCCCTCGGAAACAGGGTGAACCCTCTGTTAGTTTTTTTTTACCAATGCACTAATATACACTATTGCAATATATGCAC